ATAGATCAAATAGCAATGGATACGACTATTCCAACGGTTAGACCTTTCTTTGATATGGATTCTCTATTCCTAATGGCTGTTGTACGGAAAATACTGTTAAAGAAAAGAGTAGACAAGGAATGAAAATATCCCTCTCGGTCTATGACACCTAAATGGAAGAAAAATCCGGATCAAACCTTTATTTATCTTAACCTTAGGCTAATTTACTTCGCCGAAAGGGAGCAAAATGGGTCGAACCCTTATTCTTATTATTCTTATTAGTTTTTTATTTTTGTTAGGTTTAAGTCTGACGAGAATAATATTCTACAACTAGCAATTCATTTATTTTTAAGCCGACCCATTTACTATCTATTATTTGATTGACTAATCCTTTATATTGGAATGGTTGAAGAGTTAAATGGTTTGGCAATTCCTCATGAGGAGATGAATCGAGAGAATTTTGAATTAGAGCTCTAGATTTTTGTTCATCCCTAGCCGCAATAGTATCTCGGGGTTTGCAGCGATAACTTGGTATATCTACTATACGACCATTGACTAAAATATGTCTATGGTTAACTAATTGGCGAGCTCCCGGAATAGTCGGAGCCATACCCAACCGAAAAAGGATGTTATCCAGGCGCATTTCAAGTAATTGTAGTAAAACCTGACCTGTTGACCCCTTTGCCTTTCCGGCGATACGAACGTATTTAAGTAATTGTCGTTCTGTAAGACCATAATGAAAACGCAATTTTTGTTTTTCTTCTAGGCGAATACGATATTGGGATTTTTTCCCGGAACGCGATTGGTTTCTAAGATCACTTCCAGCTCTGGGCCTTTTATTAGTTAGCCCTGGTAAAGCCCCCAGGCGACGTATTTTTTTGAAACGAGGACCTCGGTAACGCGACATAAAGACTCCTTCTTCTTATTTCTATTTAATTATTAATTCTTATTGATGAAATTTCATTCTACAGAATAAACCTAAACTAAAAATGAACTAAATTCTAAATAAAGCCAAATTATTATTCTATTAAAGAATAATCAGATGAGTTGGATAAATATACAGATCTTTCTATTCTATATATAGAAAAAGAAAGGGATTCTTTTCGTTAGATACTTGGAGATTCCTATAATAAATCAAGGGCTTTTGCGAAAAGAGGAAGACACTTTTTTTCAATATTCTTTGATTTCAAAGAAGCATTATCAATCATGTAAAACATCGAATAAAATAAATAGAGAAAAGCCGACTATCGGAATCGAACCGATGACCATCGCATTACAAATGCGATGCTCTAACCTCTGAGCTAAGCAGGCTCACATAACATAAATTCAACATGTATAGGAATTCAATAAACTCTTAGAATCTTTGCTATTAACTATTTGAATTCTTGCCTATTCATATTATTCATAATTAATATGAATATATTAAAGAATAGAATAGATAATTTCAAATAACTGTTAAATATTATAGAACATAACGATTCATCTAGCGATATATCATTTTCATTTTTTTTTATCACGATTAATTTATCACGATTCAATATTAAATCTTTTTTTTCATAAAAAAAAAAAAGAATCGATCGTTCAAGTATTCGAAATTGAAGGGGAAAATAAGTGGAAGAGAGACAGATTTATAGGGTATGTATACACCTATATTGAATTGCGGATACAGAAACGATAAAATAAAATTGTTTTTGATTGGATCCAATATGAGCCTCCTATAGAAGATGAAAGAAGATAGACAAGAAATCAAAGACAAAGAGGAGAAAACTATTTTTCGAGACAGGAATCGGCATCTATATAATGAATTCAATGGTTCCGGTATAAATGAAAGAAAAAGGGGAACGAGATCGTAATGAGATTTTCATCTCAAAAAGGGGGATATGGCGAAATTGGTAGACGCTACGGACTTAATTGGATTGAGCCTTGGTATGGAAACTTACTAAGTGATAACTTTCAAATTCAGAGAAACCCTGGAATTAATAAAAATGGGCAATCCTGAGCCAAATCACGTTTTCCGAAAACAAACAAAGGTTCAGAAAGCGAAAATGAAAAAGGATAGGTGCAGAGACTCGATGGAAGCTGTTCTAACGAATGGAGTTGATTGTCTTACATTGGTAGAGGAATCCTTCTATCGAACCTTCAGAAAAGATGAAAAAGATGAAGGATAAACCTGTCTACATAGAAGAATTGGTGTGAATCGATTCCATATTGAAGAAAGAATCAAATATTCATTGATCAAAGCATTCACGCATAATCTGATAGATCTTTTGAAGAACTGATTAATCGGACGAGAATAAAGATAGAGTCCCGTTCTACATGTCAATACCGGCAACAATGAAATTTATAGTAAGAGGAAAATCCGTCGATTTTAAAAATCATGAGGGTTCAAGTCCCTCTATCCCCAATTTGACTCCCTAATTCTTTATCGTATCCTTTTGATTTCTCCTTTTTTCGTTAGCGGTTCAAAAGTACTTATCTTTCTCGTTCACTACTCTTTATACAAATGGATCTAAGCGGAAAT